GATCACACATAACTGTGGTGTCATGCATTTGGTATCTTTTAATTTTTAGGGGGGGAACTTGCTATGACTCAGCTATGACCGTAAAGGTCTCGTCGCAGTCAAATAATTTGTAGCTGGGCTTATTTATCTTTCACGGGTCGGGCATAGATACCCATAAGGGGTTACTCAGTCAATGGTCGCAGGACATACAGTACATAAACGCCACTAAATCGAACGAACGACGCACGCGTACGCATACGTACGCATACGTACGCATACGTACGCACGTGTACGCACGTGTACGCACGTGTACGCACGTGTACGCACGTGTACGCACGTGTACGCACGTGTACGCACGTGTACGCACGTGTACGCACGTGTACGCACGTGTACGCACGTGTACGCACGTGTACGCACGTGTACGCACGTGTACGCACGTGTACGCACGTGTACGCACGTGTACGCACGTGTACGCACGTGTACGCACGTGTACGCACGTGTACGCACGTGTACGCACGTGTACGCACGTGTACGCACGTGTACGCACGTGTACGCACGTGTACGCACGTGTACGCACGTGTACGCACGTGTACGCACGTGTACGCACGTGTACGCACGTGTACGCACGTGTACGCACGTGTACGCACGTGTACGCACGTGTACGCACGTGTACGCACGTGTACGCACGTGTACGCACGTGTACGCACGTGTACGCACGTGTACGCACGTGTACGCACGTGTACGCACGTGTACGCACGTGTACGCACGTGTACGCACGTGTACGCACGTGTACGCAAGTGTACGGAAGTGTAAGGGTAAGCAAGGGTTTTTAGATTTTAAACTAGCTTAATCAAACCCCCCTTACCCCCCGTAACTTCAAGGAGCTTATGCACATTTATGGATGTCTTGCCAAACCCCCAAAACCAGGATTAATGGACATGCAAACCTGAAGGTTTTACACCCCAAATCCCACTAATAAGTAAAATTCCAGCCGAATAATCACTGTATCACAGGCATGAGACTTTAAATTTAGGATCTATCTATGGAAATTTTTTTTTTACTCTGCTTCCCTCCTATTGATTTTTCCGTTATTATCACTTTTTTGGCCACAAACTTTTACTAAATTGTCCCATACAAATCCTAAATCCAACCACGTTTATGTAGCTTAATAGTAAAGCAAGGCACTGAAAATGCCTAGACGAGTTATATAATTCCATAAACATAAAGGTTTGGTCCTAGCCTTCCCATTAGCTACTAACAAGATTACACATGTAAGTCTCCGCGCTCCAGTGAAAATGCCCTTTGGACCTTAAAGCGATCTGAAGGAGCGGGCATCAAGCACACCTCTCCCCGGTAGCTTATAACGCCTTGCTTAGCCACGCCCCCACGGGATACAGCAGTGATAAAAATTAAGCCATGAACGAAAGTTCGACTAAGCTATGTTGATTAAGGGTTGGTTAATTTCGTGCCAGCCACCGCGGTTATACGATTGACCCGAGTTAATAGGCCCACGGCGTAAAGCGTGTGAAAGAGAAATTCTCCCTACTAAAGTTAAAGTTTAATCCAGCTGTAAAAAGCTATCAGTAACACTAAAATAAGCTACGAAAGTGACTTTAATGCTCTCAACCACACGATAGCTAAGATCCAAACTGGGATTAGATACCCCACTATGCTTAGCCTTAAACATAAATAATTCATTAAACAAAATTATTCGCCAGAGAACTACTAGCAACAGCTTAAAACTCAAAGGACTTGGCGGTGCTTTAAACCCTCCTAGAGGAGCCTGTTCTGTAATCGATAAACCCCGATAGACCTCACCACCTCTTGCTAATTCAGTCTATATACCGCCATCTTCAGCAAACCCTTAAAAGGAACAAGAGTAAGCACAATCATCTTGCATAAAAAAGTTAGGTCAAGGTGTAACCCATGGAGTGGGAAGAAATGGGCTACATTTTCTATTCAAGAACAACTTACGAAAGTTTTTATGAAACTAAAAACTAAAGGTGGATTTAGTAGTAAATCAAGAATAGAGAGCTTGATTGAATAAGGCAATGAAGCATGCACACACCGCCCGTCACCCTCCTCAAGTGGCACAAGCCAAACATAACCTATTGAAACCAAATAAAACGCAAGAGGAGGCAAGTCGTAACAAGGTAAGCATACTGGAAAGTGTGCTTGGATGGATCAAAGTGTAGCTTAAACAAAGCATCTAGCTTACACCCAGAGGATTTCACGTATGTGACCGCTTTGAACCCAGAGCTAGCCCAGATAACAACTAACCAAACTACCATAGATCAATTAAATAAAACATTCAACAGTACAATTAAAGTATAGGAGATAGAAATTCTTTTAATCGGAGCTATAGAGAGAGTACCGCAAGGGAATGATGAAAGATTACTTAAAGTAACAAACAGCAAAGATTACCCCTCCTACCTTTTGCATAATGAGTTAGCCAGAAATAGCCTAACAAAGAGAACTTAAGCTAGGTCCCCCGAAACCAGACGAGCTACCTATGAACAATCCACTGGGATGAACTCATCTATGTCGCAAAATAGTGAGAAGATTTATAGGTAGAGGTGAAAAGCCTAACGAGCCTGGTGATAGCTGGTTGCCCAGAATAGAATTTTAGTTCAACTTTAAACTTGCCTACAAAACTTAAAAATTCTAATGCAAGTTTAAAATATATTCTAAAAAGGTACAGCTTTTTAGAATCAAGGATACAACCTTACTTAGAGAGTAAATACTGATTAAATCATAGTAGGCCTAGAAGCAGCCATCAATTAAGAAAGCGTTTAAGCTCAACACCCATACCAACCTGATACCAAAAATATCCAATTAACTCCTAATATAATAACTGGGCTAATCTATTTAAATATAGAAGCAACAATGCTAATATGAGTAACGAGAAGTACTTCTCCAACGCATAAGCTTATAACAGCAACGGATAACCACTGATAGTTAACAACAACGTAGAAATAATCCAACAATAAAACACCTACCAAACCAATTGTTAATCCAACACAGGCATGCGACTAAGGAAAGATTAAAAGAAGTAAAAGGAACTCGGCAAACACAAACCCCGCCTGTTTACCAAAAACATCACCTCCAGCATTCCCAGTATTGGAGGCACTGCCTGCCCGGTGACATCAGTTAAACGGCCGCGGTATTCTGACCGTGCAAAGGTAGCATAATCATTTGTTCTCTAAATAAGGACTTGTATGAAAGGCCACACGAGGGTTTAACTGTCTCTTACTTCCAATCAGTGAAATTGACCTTCCCGTGAAGAGGCGGGAATAAAATAATAAGACGAGAAGACCCTATGGAGCTTCAATTAATTAGCTCAAAAGGATTTATTTACCAGACCAACAGGAACAACATATTCCTTCCATGAGCTAGCAATTTAGGTTGGGGCGACCTCGGAGTACAAAATAACCTCCGAGTGATATTAATCTAGACGTACCTGTCAAAATGCTCACTTACTTATTGATCCAAAACTTCTTTGATCAACGGAACAAGTTACCCTAGGGATAACAGCGCAATCCTGTTTAAGAGTCCATATCGACAATAGGGTTTACGACCTCGATGTTGGATCAGGACATCCTAATGGTGCAGCAGCTATTAAGGGTTCGTTTGTTCAACGATTAAAGTCCTACGTGATCTGAGTTCAGACCGGAGCAATCCAGGTCGGTTTCTATCTATTTAAATGACCTCTCCCAGTACGAAAGGACAAGAGAAGTAAGGCCTCCCTCGCCAAAGCGCCTTAAGACCAATAGATGACTTAGTCTAAACCTAGTAAGTCTACCCCCAACGTTGCCCAAGAGACAGGGCTTTGTTAGGGTGGCAGAGCCCGGTGATTGCATAAAACTTAAACCTTTATACTCAGAGGTTCAAATCCTCTCCCTAACACTATGTTTATAATTAACATTATCTCACTAGTCGTGCCCATTCTCCTCGCCGTAGCCTTCTTAACACTAGTGGAGCGAAAAGTACTGGGCTATATACAACTTCGTAAAGGACCAAACATTGTAGGACCCTATGGTCTCCTACAACCTATCGCAGATGCTACAAAACTTTTTACCAAAGAACCCTTGCGCCCACTCACATCATCTACAACTATATTTATTATAGCCCCTATTCTAGCCCTAACACTAGCCCTAACTATATGAGTTCCCCTACCAATGCCATACCCCCTTGTCAATATAAACCTCGGAGTACTGTTTATATTAGCAATATCAAGCTTAGCTGTATATTCTATCCTTTGATCGGGATGGGCTTCAAACTCAAAATACGCTCTGATTGGAGCCCTACGAGCCGTAGCCCAGACAATCTCATATGAAGTCACATTAGCCATTATCCTCCTATCAGTCCTACTAATAAATGGCTCATTCACACTCTCTACTTTAATTACTACTCAAGAACACCTCTGACTAATTTTCCCCACATGACCTCTGGCCATAATATGATTTATTTCCACTCTAGCAGAAACTAACCGAGCCCCTTTTGACCTAGCAGAAGGAGAGTCAGAATTAGTCTCAGGTTTCAACGTCGAGTACGCAGCAGGCCCATTCGCCTTATTTTTCTTAGCAGAATACACCAACATTATTATAATAAATGCCCTCACGACTATCCTATTCTTTGGAGCATTTCATAACCCCTACATACCAGAACTATACACTGTCAACTTCACTGTAAAAACACTCCTCCTAACAGCTTCTTTCCTATGAATCCGCGCATCATACCCTCGATTCCGATACGACCAACTAATACACCTGCTATGAAAAAATTTCCTACCCCTCACACTGGCCCTGTGCATGTGACATGTAACACTACCCATTATCACAGCAAGCATTCCTCCTCAAATATAAGAAATATGTCTGACAAAAGAATTACTTTGATAGAGTAAATAATAGAGGTTAGAATCCTCTTATTTCTAGAATTATAGGAATCGAACCTAATCTTAAGAACTCAAAAATCTTCGTGCTACCTAATTACACCATATCCTAAAGTAAGGTCAGCTAAATAAGCTATCGGGCCCATACCCCGAAAATGTTGGTTTATCCCCTTCCCGTACTAATAAAACCTCCTATTCTAATCATTATCACATCCACCATTATCCTAGGAACCATGATCGTTCTATTTAGCTCCCATTGACTCATAATCTGAATTGGCTTTGAAATGAACATACTAGCCATTATCCCAATCCTAATGAAAAAATTTAATCCACGAGCCACAGAAGCTTCTACAAAATATTTCCTCACACAAGCCACCGCATCCATGCTCCTGATACTAGGCATTATTATCAATCTACTACATTCAGGGCACTGAACAATCTCAATAATCCCCAACCCAATCGCATCGACCGTAATCACCATTGCCCTAGCAATAAAACTTGGCCTATCCCCCTTTCACTTTTGAGTTCCAGAAGTCACACAAGGCGTTCCTTTGTCCTCAGGAATGGTTCTACTAACATGACAAAAAATCGCACCTCTATCCGTCCTATACCAAATCTCACCGTCCATCAATCCAAACCTGCTAGTAGCAATAGCCGCTACATCCGTATTAGTAGGAGGCTGAGGAGGACTAAACCAAACTCAACTCCGAAAAATCCTAGCATACTCTTCAATCGCTCACATGGGCTGAATAGCTGCCATCATAGTATATAATCCTACCCTAATAATCCTTAACCTTACAATCTACATCATAATAACTCTAGGGACATTTATACTATTCATGTACAATCTATCTACAACAACATTATCACTGTCCCACACATGAAATAAATTACCACTAATTGCCTCACTAATCCTAGCACTTATACTATCACTAGGCGGCCTCCCTCCCCTCTCAGGCTTTATTCCCAAATGAATAATTATTCAAGAGTTGACAAAAAATGATATAATTGTCATACCCATATTCATAGCCACCACAGCTCTACTAAACCTTTATTTCTACATGCGCCTAGCATACGCTACAGCACTAACAATGTTTCCCTCGGCAAACAATACAAAAATAAAATGACAATTTGAAAGCATAAAAAAAATAATCTTCTTGCCCCCTCTAATCGTAGCATCAACCATACTCCTCCCATTAACTCCAATACTCTCAATCATGGACTAGAGATTTAGGCTAAAAAGACCAAGGGCCTTCAAAGCCCTAAGTAAGTGAAATTCACTTAGTCTCTGTAACTATTTAAGGACTGCAAGAGCATATCTCACATCAATTGAACGCAAAACAACCGCTTTAATTAAGCTAAGCCCTTCTAGATCGGTGGGCTTTTGTCCCACAAAATTTTAGTTAACAGCTAAAAACCCCAAACAACTGGCTTCAATCTACTTCTCCCGCCGCGTGGAAAAAAAAGGCGGGAGAAGCCCCGGCAGAATTGAATCTGCTTCTTTGAATTTGCAATTCAATATGATTATTCACCACAGAGCTTGGCAAAAAGAGGACTTGCCTCTATTCTTAGATTTACAGTCTAGCGCTTTTATCAGCCATTTTACCTATGTTCATAAACCGGTGATTATTCTCTACGAACCATAAAGACATTGGCACCCTTTATCTTCTGTTCGGTGCATGAGCCGGAATAGTGGGCACTGCCCTCAGCCTTTTAATTCGTGCCGAGCTGGGTCAGCCCGGGGCTCTGTTGGGGGATGATCAGATCTACAATGTAGTCGTAACTGCCCATGCATTCGTGATAATCTTCTTCATAGTTATGCCTATTATAATTGGGGGATTCGGGAACTGATTAGTGCCTTTGATGATCGGTGCCCCCGACATAGCGTTCCCTCGAATAAATAACATAAGCTTCTGGTTGCTGCCACCATCTTTCTTACTGCTTCTGGCCTCCTCTATGGTAGAAGCAGGTGCAGGGACTGGATGAACTGTCTACCCTCCTCTAGCGGGTAATCTGGCCCATGCAGGAGCATCAGTAGACTTAACAATCTTTTCTCTGCACCTAGCAGGCATCTCTTCTATTCTGGGGGCTATCAATTTCATCACTACTATTATTAACATGAAACCCCCTGCAATATCTCAATATCAAACCCCTCTGTTTGTATGATCAGTCCTAATCACAGCAGTACTTCTTCTTTTATCTCTGCCAGTCTTAGCAGCTGGGATTACTATACTACTTACAGATCGAAACCTTAACACTACCTTTTTTGATCCAGCTGGAGGAGGAGATCCTATTTTATATCAACACTTGTTCTGATTCTTCGGACACCCTGAGGTTTACATTCTAATCCTTCCTGGGTTCGGAATGATCTCTCACATTGTTACTTATTATTCAGGAAAAAAAGAACCTTTTGGCTATATAGGAATAGTCTGAGCGATAATATCCATTGGATTCTTAGGATTTATCGTGTGAGCTCATCATATGTTTACCGTAGGTATAGACGTTGACACACGAGCTTACTTCACTTCAGCTACCATAATTATTGCTATCCCGACAGGAGTCAAAGTATTTAGCTGACTAGCCACTCTGCACGGAGGGAATATTAAATGATCTCCCGCTATGATGTGAGCCCTGGGCTTTATTTTCCTGTTTACAGTAGGAGGCCTTACGGGAATTGTCCTAGCTAATTCATCTCTAGACATCGTTCTCCATGACACGTACTATGTGGTAGCCCATTTTCACTACGTGCTGTCAATGGGAGCTGTTTTCGCCATCATAGGAGGATTTGTCCACTGATTCCCACTATTCTCAGGCTACACACTTAATAACACATGAGCAAAAATTCACTTTATAATTATATTCATTGGGGTTAATATGACATTCTTTCCTCAGCATTTTCTAGGCCTGTCAGGAATACCTCGGCGATATTCCGACTATCCAGATGCCTATACAACATGAAACACAGTATCTTCTATAGGCTCATTTATTTCACTAACAGCAGTTATGCTAATAATTTTCATGATTTGGGAGGCCTTCGCATCAAAACGAGAGGTGGCAGTGGTAGAACTTACCTCAACCAACATTGAATGACTACACGGATGCCCTCCTCCATATCACACATTCGAAGAACCTGCCTACGTTACACTAAAATAAGAAAGGAAGGAGTCGAACCCTCTGGAATTGGTTTCAAGCCAATATCATAACCACTATGTCTCTCTCAATAAAGAGATATTAGTAAAAATTACATAACTTTGTCAGGGTTAAATTATAGGTGAAAATCCTTTATATCTTTATGGCATGCCCCTTCCAAATAGGTCTTCAAGACGCAACTTCTCCCATCATAGAGGAACTTTTGCATTTTCATGATCATACATTAATAATTGTGTTCCTAATTAGCTCCCTAGTTCTCTATATTATCTCAACTATACTAACCACCAAATTAACACACACAAGTACAATAGACGCACAAGAAGTAGAGACGGTGTGAACTATCCTGCCAGCTATTATCTTGATTCTGATCGCACTCCCATCACTACGGATCCTCTATATGATGGATGAGATCAATAATCCCTCACTAACTGTAAAAACCATGGGCCACCAGTGATATTGAAGTTACGAATATACAGATTATGAAGATTTAAACTTTGACTCCTATATGATTCCGACACAAGAACTAAAGCCTGGAGAATTGCGGTTATTAGAAGTGGACAATCGAGTAGTGCTGCCCGTAGAAATAACGATCCGTATACTGATCTCGTCAGAAGATGTCTTGCATTCATGAGCTGTACCATCCCTAGGGCTAAAAACTGATGCAATCCCAGGACGGCTAAACCAGACAACTCTCATAGCCATGCGACCAGGGCTATATTATGGCCAATGCTCAGAAATTTGTGGCTCCAATCACAGTTTTATACCTATTGTCCTCGAGCTAGTCCCACTATCCTATTTTGAAGAATGATCCGCTTCAATACTATAGAATCATTGAGAAGCTAACATAGCGTTAACCTTTTAAGTTAAAGACTGAGAATGCAGACTTCTCCTTAATGAAGATGCCACAACTAGATACATCAACATGATCTATTACAATTCTATCCATAGTTCTAACACTATTTATCGCCCTTCAATTAAAAGTCTCAAAATACAAATACCCTGAGATCCCCGAGCCAAAATCTCTCTCATCATCAAAAAAGCTTGTACCTTGAGAAGAAAAATGAACGAAAATTTATTTACCTCTTTTATCACCCCAACGATAGTGGGAATTCCTATTGTACCTTTAATTATCATGTTTCCGAGCATTTTATTTCCTTCTCCCAGTCGACTGATCGATAATCGCTTAGTATCTATTCAACAGTGACTAGTTCGGCTAACATCAAAACAAATATTATCCATTCATAGCCACAAAGGACAAACCTGGGCACTAATATTGATATCACTAATCCTATTTATTGGCTCAACTAATCTTCTGGGTCTATTACCGCACTCATTCACACCTACCACACAACTGTCAATGAACCTAGGAATGGCTATTCCCTTATGGGCAGGTACAGTCGCTACTGGATTCCGATACAAGACCAAGGCATCCTTGGCTCACTTTCTACCTCAAGGGACACCTTTCCCTCTAATCCCGATACTCGTAATTATTGAAACAATCAGCCTATTTATCCAGCCTGTGGCCCTGGCCGTGCGACTAACCGCTAATATTACTGCAGGCCATTTGCTCATTCATTTAATTGGGGGAGCTACTTTGACTCTAACAAGTATTAGCACTATTACAGCCTTTATCACCTTTACCGTTCTAGTACTACTTACCATTCTCGAGTTCGCTGTAGCCCTCATTCAGGCCTACGTCTTCACCCTGCTAGTAAGCCTATACCTACACGATAACACTTAATGACTCACCAAACACATGCATACCATATAGTCAACCCAAGCCCATGACCACTAACAGGAGCCCTCTCAGCCCTTCTTATAACATCGGGGCTAATTATGTGATTTCACTTTAACTCTATACTCTTATTATTGCTAGGCCTTACAACCAATATACTCACCATGTATCAATGGTGACGGGATATTATTCGAGAGAGTACATTTCAAGGCCATCACACTCCTGTTGTCCAAAAGGGACTGCGGTACGGAATAGTCCTATTTATCGTATCAGAAGTATTCTTCTTTGCAGGATTCTTCTGAGCTTTTTATCACTCAAGCCTAGCACCCACTCCCGAACTAGGAGCATGCTGACCACCCACAGGTATTACTCCCCTAAACCCGCTAGAAGTCCCACTTCTCAACACTTCGGTACTTCTTGCATCCGGAGTGTCCATTACCTGAGCTCACCACAGCTTAATAGAGGGAAGCCGCAAGCACATACTCCAAGCCCTATTCATTACTATTTCTCTAGGCGTGTACTTTACACTCCTACAAGCCTCAGAGTACTATGAGGCATCCTTCACTATTTCAGATGGAGTCTACGGCTCAACTTTTTTCATAGCGACTGGATTTCACGGACTTCATGTAATCATTGGCTCAACTTTTCTCACAGTCTGTTTCCTACGACAACTACACTTTCATTTCACATCAAGTCACCATTTCGGCTTTGAAGCAGCAGCATGATATTGACATTTCGTAGATGTTGTATGACTATTCCTATATGTTTCCATCTATTGATGAGGGTCCTGCTTCTTTAGTATTGATCAGTACAATTGACTTCCAATCAATAAGCTCCGGCGCAGTCCAGAAAGAAGCAATCAACTTAATCTTAGCGCTATTTACCAACATACTACTAGCCTCCTTACTCGTTCTTATTGCCTTCTGACTACCACAGTTAAATATTTACGCAGAAAAAGCAAGCCCCTATGAATGCGGGTTTGACCCCATAGGATCGGCACGCCTCCCTTTTTCCATGAAATTTTTCCTAGTAGCTATTACATTTCTACTATTTGACCTAGAAATTGCACTACTCCTCCCTCTTCCCTGAGCATCACAAACTGACAACCTAATAACGATACTCACCATAGCGCTACTGCTTATCTCCTTACTAGCCGTAAGTCTGGCCTATGAATGAACTGAAAAAGGTCTAGAATGGGCCGAATATGATAATTAGTTTAAATCAAAACAAGTGATTTCGACTCACTAGATTATGAATAATAACATAATTATCAAGTGCCTGTAGTTTATGTTAATATTTTCTTAGCCTTCATTGTATCCCTAGTAGGACTACTCATTTATCGATCCCATCTAATATCCTCCCTACTTTGCCTAGAGGGTATAATGCTGTCTTTATTTGTTATGCTAACAGTAACAGTTTTAAACAATCACTTTACACTGGCTAATATAGCTCCTATTATCCTGCTGGTATTCGCTGCCTGCGAGGCAGCACTAGGACTGTCCCTGCTAGTAATAGTCTCTAACACTTACGGAACTGATTATGTACAAAACCTCAATCTCTTACAATGCTAAAAATCATCTTCCCCACTATAATGCTAGTACCTCTTACATGAGCGTCAAAGCCCAATATAATTTGGATCAATACAACAGCTTACAGCCTGCTTATCAGTCTTGTCAGTTTAACATATCTCAACCAGCTCAGTGACAATAGCCTAAACTTCTCATTGCTATTCTTTACCGACTCCCTATCAGCCCCCCTATTAGTCCTCACAACATGACTACTACCCCTAATGCTAATGGCGAGTCAATTTCACCTGTCAAAGGAAACTCTGACCCGAAAGAAATTATACATCACCATACTAGTCCTTCTACAACTATTCCTGATCATAACCTTTTCTGCTATAGAGCTAATCCTATTCTATATCTTGTTCGAAGCCACCCTAGTACCCACTCTGGTTATTATCACTCGATGAGGAAATCAAACAGAACGACTAAACGCGGGCCTTTACTTTCTGTTTTATACTCTAGTAGGGTCTCTACCATTACTAGTTGCACTGCTACACACCCAAAATAATCTAGGCTCCCTAAATTTTCTCTTAATACAATACTGAACCCAACCTCTGCCAAATTCCTGATCTAGCATATTTCTGTGACTAGCGTGTATAATGGCATTTATGGTAAAAATACCTCTATACGGTCTTCACCTGTGATTACCAAAAGCACACGTAGAGGCACCTATTGCAGGATCCATAGTACTTGCTGCCGTACTCCTAAAACTAGGAGGCTATGGCATGATACGAATTACAACACTACTTGGTCCTTTAACGAGCTTCATGGCTTACCCCTTCATAATACTCTCGCTATGGGGCATAATTATAACAAGTTCTATCTGCCTACGCCAAACGGATTTAAAGTCCCTAATTGCTTATTCCTCTGTTAGCCACATGGCCCTGGTCATTGTAGCAGTATTAATCCAAACCCCATGAAGCTATATAGGAGCAACAGCCTTAATAATCGCCCACGGACTAACATCCTCCTTACTATTCTGTCTTGCAAACTCCAACTATGAACGAATCCATAGCCGAACTATGATCCTCGCGCGAGGCCTACAAACACTTCTCCCACTTATGGCAGCTTGATGACTACTAGCAAGTCTCACTAATCTATCACTCCCTCCTACCATCAACCTTATCGGAGAACTGTTTGTAGTAGTAGCTACATTTTCATGATCTAACATCACCATCACTCTAATAGGAACCAACATTATCATTACTGCCCTCTACTCCCTCTACATACTAATCACCACACAACGAGGCAAGTGCACAAACCATGTCAAAAGTATTAAACCATCCTTTACACGAGAAAACGCCCTGATAGCTCTCCATCTCTTACCCCTTCTGCTACTATCCCTTAATCCCAAAATAATTCTAGGACCTATTTACTGTAAATATAGTTTAACAAAAACATTAGATTGTGAATCTAATAATAAAAGCCCAAGTCTTTTTATTTACCGAAAAAGTACGCAAGAACTGCTAATTCATGCGTCCATGCATAAAATCGTGGCTTTTTCAACTTTTAAAGGATGGAAGTAATCCATTGGTCTTAGGAACCAAAAAATTGGTGCAACTCCAAATAAAAGTAATCAATTTGTTTACTTCCTCTATTATCATAACTTTGCTCATATTAACGATACCGATTATCCTCACCAGCGCTTCAACACACAAAAACAAATCCTACCCACAATATGTAAAAACTACAGTCTCTTATGCTTTCATAATCAGTACCATTCCCATAGTAATATTCCTTTACTCAGGGCAAGAAGTAATTATTTCAAACTGACATTGAATAACTATTCAAACCCTAAAGCTAACTCTAAGCTTTAAGCTAGACTACTTCTCAGTAATTTTTATGCCAGTAGCCCTGTTCGTCACATGATCGATCATGGAGTTTTCCATTTGATATATACACACTGATCTCAACATCAACCATTTCTTCAAATACCTACTCATATTCCTTATCACTATAATAATTCTAGTGACCGCAAATAATCTACTTCAACTATTCATCGGCTGAGAAGGAGTAGGGATCATATCTTTCCTCCTTATCGGATGGTGGTACGGACGAGCAGACGCCAATACAGCCGCTCTACAAGCAGTCCTATACAATCGCATCGGAGATGTAGGCTTTATCATAGCCATAGCCTGATTTTTACTCAATACAAATGCATGAGACTTCCAACAAATCTTTGCAATTGAACATGAAAACCTTAACATTCCACTAGCAGGACTGCTCCTAGCAGCCACTGGAAAGTCAGCCCAATTCGGCCTTCATCCATGACTCCCATCAGCTATAGAAGGACCTACTCCTGTTTCAGCCCTACTCCACTCTAGTACAATAGTAGTAGCAGGGGTATTTCTTCTAATCCGATTTTACCCTCTGATAGAACACAACAAGACTATCCAAACAGCCACTTTATGCCTAGGCGCAATAACCACCCTATTTACAGCAGCCTGTGCTCTCACCCAGAATGACATCAAAAAGATCATTGCCTTTTCCACTTCAAGCCAGCTAGGACTAATAATCGTAACAATTGGAATTAATCAGCCCCACCTAGCATTCCTTCATATCTGCACACACGCATTTTTCAAGGCCATACTATTTATATGCTCCGGGTCCATTATCCACAGCTTAAATGATGAACAAGACATCCGAAAAATAGGAGGCCTATTCAAAGCCCTGCCGCTTACCACTACCGCATTAATTATCGGAGTCCTAGCACTCACAGGTATACCTTTCCTAACAGGATTCTACTCTAAAGACCTAATTATCGAAACCGCCAACACGTCGTACACCAACGCCTGAGCCCTACTAACAACTCTCGTTGCCACATCCATAACCGCTGCCTACAGTACTCGAATCGTATTCTTTGTACTTCTAGGACAACCTCGCTTTAACCCTGTCATTATTATCAACGAGAATAACCCCCTCCTAATCAATTCCATCAAGCGTCTGCTTCTAGGAAGTATTTTCGCAGGATACCTAATCTTCCACAATATCACACCCACTACCATCCCACAAATAACCATACCCTACTACCTAAAAATAATAGCTCTCGCGGTCACTATACTAGGTTTTATCCTAGCATTAGAACTCAATTCTACCACACAAACTCTCAAACTTGACTATCCACAAAATCCATTTAAATTCTCTATTCAACTAGGATACTTCCCCATCATCATTCACCGCCTCCTGCCAATAATGAGCTTGTCAATAAGCCAAAAAATGGCATCTATATTACTAGACATAACCTGACTAGAAAATGTACTACCAAAATCCATCTCCTACTTCCAAATAAAATCTTCAATCACAGTCTCTAACCAAAAAGGACTAATTAAACTATACTTCCTCTCTTTCATGATCACATTAATCCTAAGCTTCTTCGTACTTAATTTCCACGAGTAACTTCCATAATTACTAGCACACCAATAAGAAGAGATCACCCAGTGACAATAACTAATCAAGTTCCATAACTGTATAAAGCCGCAATCCCCATGGCTTCCTCACTAAAAAACCCCGAATCCCCCGTATCATAAATTACTCAATCGCCTATTCCATTAAATTTAAATACAATCTCAACTTCATCATCTTTCAAGACATAACAGGCAATCAATAACTCAGATAATAGACCCACGATAAATGCGCCTAATACAGCTTTATTAGAGATTCAAACCTCAGGATACTGCTCAGTGGCCATAGCCGTAGTATAACCAAAAACCACAAGCATTCCACCTAAATAAATTAAAAAAACCATTAAACCTAAAAAAGACCCCCCAAAACTTAATACAATACCACACCCAACACCCCCACTAACAATTAAAACTAACCCCCCGTAAATGGGAGAAGGCTTAGAAGAGAACCCTACAAAACCCATCACAAAAACGACACTTAAAATAAATACAATATACATTGTCATTATTCCCACATGGAATCTAACCATGACTAGTGACATGAAAAATCACCGTTGTACTTCAACTACAAGAACCTTAATGACCAACATCCGAAAAACCCACCCATTAGCTAAAATCATCAACAACTCATTTATTGATCTTCCAACACCATCAAACATCTCAGCATGATGAAACTTTGGATCCCTCCTTGGAGTGTGTTTAATTCTACAGATTCTAACAGGCCTGTTTCTAGCCATACACTATACATCAGACACAACCACAGCTTTTTCATCAGTCACCCACATTTGCCGAGACGTTCACTACGGGTGAGTTATCCGATATGTACATGCAAATGGAGCCTCCATGTTCTTTATCTGCCTATTCATGCACGTAGGACGGGGCCTGTACTATGGCTCATACCTATTCTCAGAAACATGAAACATTGGCATTATTCTCCTATTTACAGTTATAGCCACCGCATTTATAGGATACGTCCTACCCTGAGGCCAAATGTCCTTCTGAGGAGCGACTGTCATCACCAATCTACTATCGGCCATTCCCTATATCGGAACGGACCTGGTAGAATGAATCTGAGGGGGCTTTTCCGTAGATAAAGCGACTCTAACACGATTCTTTGCTTTCCACTTTATTCTCCCGTTCATCATCCTAGCACTAGCAGCAGTCCACCTATTGTTCCTACACGAAACAGGATCCAACAACCCCTCTGGAATCCCATCTGACTCAGACAAAATCCCATTCCATCCATACTATACAATTAAGGATATTCTAGGCGCCCTACTTCTCACCCTAGCCTTAGCAACCCTAGTCCTATTCTCGCCCGACTTACTAGGAGACCCTGATAACTATATCCCCGCAAATCCACTGAGCACCCCACCCCACATCAAACCCGAGTGGTACTTTCTATTTGCCTACGCTATCCTACGATCCATCCCTAATAAACTAGGAGGAGTACTAGCACTAATTTTCTCCATTCTAATCCTAGCCCTCATTCCTCTTCTACACACGTCCAAACAACGAGGAATGATATTCCGGCCCCTAAGCCAATGCCTATTTTGACTTCTAGTAGCAGACCTACTAACACTAACATGAATTGGAGGACAACCAGTAGAACACCCCTTCATTATTATCGGACAACTAGCCTCCATTCTCTACTTTACAATCCTCCTAGTACTCATACCCATCGCTGGAATTATTGAAAACAACCTCTTAAAGTGGAGAGTCTTTGTAGTATAACAATTACCTTGGTCTTGTAAGCCAAAAACGGAGAATATCTACCCTCCCTAAGACTCAAGGAAGAAGCAACAGCTCCACTACCAGCACCCAAAGCTAATGTTCTATTTAAACTATTCCCTGGTACATACTACTATTTTACTCCATGTCCTATTCATTTCATATATACCATCCTATGTACTGTACCATCACAGTATGTCCTCGAATACTTTCCCCCCCCTATGTATATCGTGCATTAATGGCGTGCCCCATGCATATAAGCATGTACATACTGTGCTTGATCTTGCATGAGGACTTACGTTCCGAAAGTTTATTTCAGGCGTATAGTCTGCAAGCATGTATTTCACTTAGTCCGGGAGCTTAATCACCAGGCCTCGAGAAACCAGCAATCCTTGCGAGTACGTGTACCTCTTCTCGCTCCGGGCCCATGAAATGTGGGGGTTTCTATGTTGAAACTATACCTGGGATCTGGTTCTTACCTCAGGGCCATGACAGCTCTAGATTCCAATCCTACTAACCCTTCAAATGGGACATCTCGAATGGACTAAATGACTAATCAGCCCAT